AGGAGTTACTCGGAATGCAGCCAAGATATCAGTATCTTTGGTTTCGTATTCAGGAGTATAATAAGTCAATTTGTACTCTTTAACACCCGCTTTGAATCCAACACTTGCTTTAGTCTCTGTTTGTGGTGACATAAATACCTCCCTATAACTCATAAATTAAGAATTTGAACAACAACAAGGTCTACTCGACACGAATTAATTAGGCGTTAATGAAAATTTTCACAGGAATCTTTCACAAAATTCCCAAAAATTCCCCACTAATATTCTCAACTAATCTCAACTAATAAGAATGTTTGATTATTTTTATTTTTCCACGTGATTTATCAAACACATAATTATTGTATACTCGGTCATATATATAGCGCAACCCCTTTTTTCTTCTTGACCTTTTTTCAATCGAACTAAATAACCTAATTAATAAGAAACTCTCTCTTGACAGAGGTATATGTTGTATATGTAAATCCTATATGTGAAAATAGGCAGAATTATAATGTATATGAAATGAAAGGGTACAAAAACGAAAATAATAGGCCATAAGCCGAAATCACGATGTTGAAAAAAAAAAAACTAAGAAGAGCCAATAAGATAGACACATTGGATCGTAATGGAAACGGAATGGAAATGTAAATTCAGTTTACGTTCGAATTCAAGAGACTATTTTAGATTTAGAGAATATCGATCAGATTGGCGATAATGATAGACAAATGAAAAACTTTATCAAGATACTTACACTTGAAATTTTCAAAATAGTTTTTCAAATTGACTCGTTCAATAAGTAACCAATTGAATTAGATTCGATTCGCTGATGGCTGGCACTAACTAAATCGAGTGCTAACTCCCATTTCTTATTTTTTTGAATTAATTGATTGGTGTGCTATCGGGCATTTATTTTGAATTCGCTAAAAAAATTTTACATATTTTGGTATTTCGTATTATGAGAATTAATCCGACTACTTCCGGTTCGGGGGTTTCCACGCTGGAAAAAAAAAACCTGGGGCGAATCGTCCAAATCATCGGTCCGGTACTAGACGTAGCCTTTACGCCAGGAAAGATGCCTAATATTTATAACGCTCTGATAGTTAAAGGTCGAGATACTGTTGATCAACCAATTAATGTAACTTGTGAAGTCCAGCAATTATTAGGAAATAATCGAGTTCGAGCTGTGGCTATGAGTGCTACAGAAGGTCTGATGAGAGGAATGGAAGTAATTGATACGGGAGCTCCTCTAAGTGTTCCGGTCGGTGGATCGACTCTTGGACGAATTTTCAATGTGCTTGGAGAGCCTATTGATAATTTAGGACCTGTAGATACTTCTACAACATCTCCTATTCATCGATCTGCGCCCGCGTTTATACAGTTAGATACAAAATTGTCTATTTTTGAAACAGGAATTAAAGTAGTAGATCTTTTAGCCCCTTATCGTCGTGGGGGAAAAATAGGACTATTTGGAGGAGCTGGGGTTGGTAAAACGGTACTCATTATGGAATTAATTAATAATATTGCCAAAGCCCATGGGGGCGTATCCGTATTTGGCGGCGTAGGTGAACGTACTCGGGAAGGAAATGATCTTTACATGGAAATGAAAGAATCAGGAGTTATTAATGAAGAAAATATTGCAGAATCAAAAGTGGCTTTAGTTTACGGCCAGATGAACGAACCGCCGGGAGCTCGGATGAGAGTTGGTTTGACTGCCCTAACGATGGCGGAATATTTCCGAGATGTTAATGAACAAGACGTACTTCTATTTATCGACAATATCTTCCGTTTCGTCCAAGCAGGATCCGAAGTATCTGCCTTATTGGGTAGAATGCCTTCTGCTGTCGGTTACCAACCCACTCTGAGTACCGAAATGGGCTCGTTACAAGAAAGAATCACTTCTACCAAAGTAGGGTCCATAACTTCTATCCAAGCAGTCTATGTACCTGCAGACGATTTGACCGATCCTGCTCCTGCTACGACATTTGCACATTTAGATGCTACTACCGTACTATCAAGAGGATTAGCTGCCAAAGGTATCTATCCAGCAGTAGATCCTTTAGATTCAACTTCAACCATGCTTCAACCTCGGATCGTCGGCGAGGAACATTATGAAACTGCGCAAAGAGTTAAGCAAACTTTACAACGTTATAAAGAACTTCAGGACATTATAGCTATTCTTGGGTTGGACGAATTATCCGAAGAGGATCGTTTAACCGTAGCAAGAGCGCGAAAAATTGAGCGTTTCTTATCACAACCCTTTTTTGTAGCCGAAGTATTTACCGGTTCTCCAGGAAAATATGTTGGTCTAGTAGAAACCATTAGAGGGTTTCAATTGATCCTTTCCGGAGAATTAGATGGTCTTCCAGAGCAGGCCTTTTATTTGGTAGGTAATATTGATGAAGCTACCGCGAAGGCTATCAAATTAGAAATGGAGAGCAATGTGAAGAAATGACCTTAAATCTTTGTGTATTGACCCCTAATCGAATTGTTTGGGATTCCGAAGTGCAAGAAATCATTTTAGCCACAAATAGTGGTCAAATTGGCGTATTACCAAACCATGCTCCTATTGCTACAGCTGTAGATATAGGTATTTTGAGAATACGACGGAAGGATCAATGGTTAACAATGGCTCTGATGGGTGGTTTTGCGAGAATAGGCAATAATGAGATCACTGTTTTAGTCAATGATGCAGAAAGGGGTAATACTATTGATCCACAAGAAGCTCAGCAAACTCTTGAAAAAGCCGAAGCTAATTTCAGAAAAGCGGAAGGAAAGAGACAAATAATTGAGGCAAATCTAGCTCTCCGACGAGCTAGGACAAGAGTAGAAGCTGTCAATGTGTTTTGATAACTCGTTAGCGTTAGTGCATTCGATTAATCAAAAAAGTTCTGTTTCTAAACAAACCCTATTTTGATTGGATTCACTCGGAAGAATCCAATCAAGCCGAATTCAATCCAATAAATCGTAATCCAATTTGGATCCAACACAACTCAACAATGAAATAAAAAAAAAAAAAAAAAAAAAAAAAAAAAAATAAAAAAAGTAACGAAGCGCGGAAAAAACTTATTAAATACCATTGACTCAGGTATCTAATAAGGTAGACCTACTATTGGATTTGAACCAATGACTCCCGCCGTATGAAAGCAATACTCTAACCACTGAGTTAAGTAGGTCACTTATGACCCCAAATAGACACAAAGGTAGCTCATCCCATCGATGGATTATAAATATCATATTCCTTATAAGCAATAATAATGTAACCAATCTTATCCAAAAATACAAAAATGGAAGAGGTAGTATTCACCTTGACAAGAAATGAAATCCAGGATAAAATAGACATCACAAGCACTAACAAAGACTAAGGGCTATAGCTCAGTTGGTAGAGCACCTCGTTTACACGCGCGCCAAGGTTTTTCAGGGGACTCCATCATCCACTCAAATACAAATAAATGTATCTTATTGAGCAATCGATGTCTTACTCCATAACTTTGAGAGAACAATAGCATGACAAATGGTTTGGTCCGATTTGAGTGCCCCCAAACAGACCTCATCTGTGATTTGATATATTGATAAGTGATAAGGTGAATACCAGTACACTCAATGCTAGCCATAATGGGTATAAGGGCCTCAAGAAACCTCTTTTCGTCTGATGAACTTTACGGTGTATGAAGTTTCATATTTTCTTTTTTACCCCGAACGATAGAGATCTCATTAAATTCAAACCATATAACCCAGAGGCAGACCTACGTCAAAAATACACCTTTGAAACACTTTGGTAATGCCCCTCCTAAATTTTGAAATTTCAATTCAATAATGAATCGGAGCACATGGAACCCTCTCCTTATCTTATTTATATATTAAGTAAGCAAATTTCTATATTAAGAAAAAAGATGGTAGATTGGCTGATATTTCTCTCAGTTAATGAAAGAGCCCAATGCAAACAAAATGCGTGTTGGGTTTTTGAAACAGTTTCGATCATTTTGATAATAAAAAGTTTGATTTGTTTTACCGAGAAGGTCTACGGTTCGAATCCGTATAGCCCTAGAACCATAGAAAATCGAAATGTGTTTCAGTTTCAAGGGATCGAATCTCTACCGTAGAGAACCAACCCTTCGTCATTAATTTCATCTTTGAAGGGAGCAATCCCATAGGGATTTGCCTGCGCACAACTAAGAACCAAACTTAAGTGAATAAGTGAATGATATTTATTTTCTTTGGTATAACCAATCTTAATAAATTGACGAATAGAATTTTTTTTTCTTTTTTGGGCATTTCGATCTTAGTCCGATTTTCTTTGTTTTGGCATCTTCCATTTCCCGGACTTTACCCCCCATTAGTATATTCGGCCGGATAAACTTGCTAGTGATGTAGACCCAATGGACCGAGGCTTGGTTACAATTTCGCATCCGGTATTAGATGTTTGCTCTATTTTTTGTTGTTGATGCGTTTTTTCTTTATCCCTAATGAGTTGGAATGTATTGGGTGTATCCATATTTATAGAAGCTTTCATTTTGTTTCTTATCTTAATTCTCGGTTTAGTTTATGTTGTGCATGGGGAAAGAAAGCATTGAAATGGGCTTCGCTCTTGAATATTCCTTCAGACAAGAACTAAAAATAAAAAAGATTGAAAAAGTTCGTAAGTACAAAAAGTTTCCTTGACTTGATGGAACGGCCACCAATTCAGTTATTACACCTCGATTAATATTTATTTTTAATTGGTCAACACTGTGTAGTTTCTGGCCACCTCTCTCTGGTACCTGTTGTTGTTTTATTGCATTTGCTTCACTACAAAAATAGGCTCTCGATTTGACTTTGATCGTTATGGACTAATAGATCGAGGCCTAAATTCCTGTAGATGTCTATTTTCCGGGGTGTCCCCCTAAACCGAAAGCAGTTCTAGATGCTATAACAAAATTTCGTACAAAAAAATCACTTGTAGAAAGATATACTTAGGTTTCAACAAGAAAATCGGTGTTTTGCGACCAATCACAAGTTTCATTTTGGACGCAGTATTAATATTGTCAATTCTGATCAAAGATTTCTCTATCAACCCACCTCGACTTTTGTTTTGGCCCACCTACTGAAACCTTTTTCAATCGAATTTCATTTTAGAAACTTGATTGAAAAATTTAAGAAATCCTAGCCATCTCTAAAATAGATAGGATCTAGATCGCCAAGATAGATAAAGATAGATAAAAGTATGTATTAAGATCGAGATTCGAAATCACTTGCCCAAATTAACCCTGTGCCAGGAACCAGATTTGAACTGGTGACACGAGGATTTTCAGTCCTCTGCTCTACCAACTGAGCTATCCCGACCATTCCCAGCGGAGTATCCCATACTTACTTATTTTAGTATTTGATTCGCTGCCTGGGGTCTATGTCAATTAAAGGAGATTCCAAAGTTTTCTCCAAGTCCTGTAAGTTTTTTGATCTTAAAAAAAAACAAAGACAACTTTCGAAGTTGCAGTCGTAGTAAAGCTAGTGATTGTGAATCATTTAACATTTGAATCGGGATTCTTTGCTAATGTATTCGATTGTTAGAAGAGAAAGTCATTTCCGCCCAACTCCGTTTGGCAAAGAATCTGCAAGAGAAAGCAGTTTGGAACTCTGGCTAGGATAACTAGTTTGGGAGTCAACTTTTTTGGGGATAGAGGGACTTGAACCCTCACGATTTAAAAAGTCAACGGATTTTCCTCTTACTATAAATTTCATTCTTGCCGGTAGTGACATGTAGAAGGGGACTCTATCTTTATTCTTGTCCGATTGATCTGGTCTTAAAAAGGTTTATCGGACTAGGCTAGGGAGTGAATGAGTTGATCGATTTTTTATTCAATGTCTAATGAATTGACATTGACACCAATTCTTCTATTTTTTCATCTAAAAAAGATACAGTTATAGATTCGAGCCAGCATTAATATCTTAATTATTAAATGAATTATTAATAATAGTATTCTCTAGAATAGAGAGGTGTATCCTTGATCCTTTCTGATCTTTCGACAGTAAGATTCTTCTCTCCTTCTCTCGGTGCACCCATTTATTAGAACAGCTTCCATTGAGTCTCTGCGCCTATCCTATCCTTTTTTTTTTTTTTATGAACCTTTCTTTTTCGAAAACAGGATTTGGCTCAGGATTGCCCCTTTTTAGTAATTCCGGGGTTTCTCTGAATTTGAAAGTTCTCACCTAGTAGGTTTCCATACCAAGGCTCAATCCAATTAAGTCCGCAGCGTCTACCGATTTCGCCATATCCCCCTTTCCTTTTGTTTTGAAATTAGGATCTTATTCTATTATAATCGAATTACTTGTTTTGTCTTTTATTTATAGGAACCCTTGAGTTTATTATATAGGGAACTAGTTAAAAAACCGATTTTCTTTTCCTATTTCTTTCCCTATAGATATAAGAAAACCTGTATTTGATACAATCAAATTGGATTTTATTATTTCTGTATCATAAATTCAATATTCAATATAGATTGAGATAGAATATATATTGATATATACTATATATATTATAGAATATATGTAAAATCTGCTGGTACCTTTTTCACATGTTCCATATCGATTCTTTTATGTATTTCTAGAAACACTATACATATAGTGTAGTGAGTTCCTCTGCATAGAAAATTTCTCTTATGTGGGCCCGCTTAGCTCAGAGGTTAGAGCATCGCATTTGTAATGCGATGGTCATCGGTTCAATTCCGATAGCCGGCTTTTTTAGATTTTTCATTTTTTTTATTCACTACGCACTTTTTGAAAAATGGATAATATCCCTTTGAAATCAAAGACTATTGAAAAAGTTTCTTCCCCCCCTTTCCAAAATCCATGAATTTTTTAAGGTCTAGGAACTCCCAACGATGTCAGAAAAAGTCCCTTTTCGAGTTATATAAATATATAACATATAATATAGATTGACTTTTTCTATAAAATGAAATGATTCGAAAGAAAAAAAGGAGTTCTTATGTCGCGTTACCGAGGTCCTCGTTTCAAAAAAATACGTCGCCTGGGGGCTTTACCAGGACTAACTAAAAAAAGTCCTAAATCCGGAAGTGATCTTAAAAATCAATTACGCTCCGGTAAAAAATCTCAATATCGTATTCGTCTAGAAGAAAAACAAAAATTGCGGTTTCATTATGGTCTTACGGAACGACAATTAATTAAATACGTTCGTATCGCCCGAAAAGCAAAGGGGTCAACAGGTCAAGTTTTACTCCAATTACTTGAAATGCGTTTGGATAACATCCTTTTTCGATTGGGCATGGCTTCGACTATTCCCGCAGCTCGCCAATTAGTTAACCATAGACATATTTTAGTAAATGGGCGTATAGTCGATATACCAAGTTATCGCTGCAAACCCCAAGATATCATTACGGCAAAAGATGAACAAAAATCCAGAACTCTGATTCAAAATTCTCTAAACTCTTACCCGCATGAAGAAGTGCCAAGCCATTTGACCCTGCGACCATTCCAATATAAAGGATTAGTCAATCAAATAATAGATAGTAAATGGTTTGGTTTGAAACTAAATGAATTGCTAGTCGTAGAATATTATTCTCGTCAGACTTAAACCTAAAAGAACAAAGACAAGTTTGATCGAGATTTTATCACCTTTTTTTTTGTATCAGATATTTCATATTTTTTTACAGAATTCTTCCTAGTTTACGTGTCAAGGCAACCGGACTAGAGAATCGATAGCAACGAAAAGTCAACTAAGGATCCCCGTTGTTAGTTGATCGGGTGTTAAAAGGGGTCTACTATCTATTAAGGGAAGGTAAGGTACGGAAAGAGAGGGATTCGAACCCTCGGTAAACAAAAGCCTACATAGCAGTTCCAATGCTACGCCTTTAACCACTCGGCCATCTCTCCTACATTAGGAACCAAAAAACGAGTGAATAGCGAGTTTGTCATATTCCAGGCTAGGGATACGTACGTCCAATCTATTTTCAATATATTCAATTCACTATTAATTCTCACTAGTAATTCTTATTAATTGTAATTATATTTCAAATAATAATTATTACAAATAAAAAGACAATTTTTCATCAATTCTCAAAGCAAAGTAAAAAAAAAGCTCGTTATTTTGAGGTAAGAGACCTGGAGTTTCTTACGAAAATTTTTTCAACAAAAAGAAAAAAAGAAGCGAGGTTATTCGATTTTCATCATAGAATGATTATTCGATCTTTTTCTTCTTTGTATCATTATTCTGTAACTTCAATGAAATCAGAATAGTTCGACTACGAGATTAGGATCAAATCCAATGGTGTTAAAATAGTTCTTATCTTATCGATTCCTGTCAAAAAGGAATAATTGGAATTGGAATAGAAGACAAGACATAATCTTTTTTTTGTTTAATCTTTTGTTATTTTATGTTATTTCGTACTGTACAATTCTTTTTTTTTTTCGTGGGATTATTTTCCCACGCGAGGAAATGAAAAGACTTAGAGAATGGATTACTAGCTATGCCTAGATCGCGGATAAATGGGAATTTTATTGATAAAACATTTTCAATTGTAGCCAATATCTTATTGCAAATAATTCCGACAACTTCAGGAGAAAAGGAGGCATTTACCTATTACAGAGATGGTGTGATTTGATTCTTTTTTTTTTTTTCATTTCGCTAGTTCTTACTAGAAAGATGAAAGGTAGGTGATTTGTGAAAATATATATATATATATAATAGAATATATACGCTTGCTGAAGGTGAAGTTTGTAAATAGAACAATTCCTTCTGTCGTGTATCCTCGATTAATGCAACCTCAGATACTATCTTTCAATTTTCGATTATCGTATTTAGCGAAAGGTTACACCTATAGGTTCGGGAAATCCTACTCGACTAGTGCCAATGGACAGCATAAGGGAAGAAGCGCTACACCTAGAAATCAACAACACAAAAACCTTGGTATAAATGACCCCCTACTTTTTGGTTGTATTGTTATTGGGTTCGGGACTAAAAGAATGGTTGGGGCAACAAACATCCATCTCGTTCGTACTTTGGATATCAATAGAACCATCGAAGGCTGTTGAGGTGACTAATTCCTGGAAATTAGTAGGCGTTAAAAACAAAGAAATTGTTGGAGTTTAGATCTAATCTAGTCCCAAGTGTTAAGAAAAACGAAAAGATCTCTTGCAGGAAGGTTGGCTAGAGATTTTTTGTAAAAACACTAGCTCTGCTGAGTCCATAATAAAAATATTATTCGATTTTGTGATTTCAGGTATTATTCGACTTATGCACATAAGGGAGGAGCCGTATGAGATGAAAGTCTCGCGTACGGTTCTGTAACGGAGATTCTTTTAATTGAATTGCGACCGTAACGAATGTCGGCTCAATCCGAAGGAAATTATGCGGAAGCTTTACAGAATTATTATGAAGCTATGCGACTCGAAATTGATCCCTACGATCGAAGCTATATACTCTATAATATAGGTCTTATCCATACAAGTAATGGAGAACATACGAAAGCTTTGGAATATTATTTTCGAGCACTAGAACGAAATCCATTCTTACCACAAGCTTTTAATAATATGGCCGTGATCTGTCATTACGTGCGACTATCTTCACTATAGAAATCGAATAAAAAAAAAGGCTTTCTACATACGCATCGTCTAAACTAACGATTTTTATCAGCTGTAGCAAAGAAAGAAACTTCACAGAAAGTGAAATATGAAGAAATAAATATACCTAGCTACTTTGTCTATGGATAAAAAAAAAAAGGATCTAATTCGTAGAGGAAGCGCCGTAAAGATCAATTTGCGAGGTTTGGGTCCGATACAATAATAACTGCGTACTTATCTCATGTCATGATGTGAGATAAAAATTCGTAATCCACTTATGTAATAGAGTAGATCCACTAAAGAGCAGCGGTGTAGGATCAAATCCCAAAGACAGTAAGTCCTTTCTTTCGTAGACAAGAAAAGAAAATCTTTTTCAAAGATTCTATAGCAATTTATATACGAAACCGAGATAGTTACCTGTCAGAAAATTCTAACACTAACAATAAGGAGAATTTCGTCTTCTGAAGGTGGG